TCTCATCAGTTAAGTTACCCCATAGATCTATTAGTAATTCCAAAATTGTCCCATGGATTTCCCTATTTCAATTGTATGACGTATACGCGTTATCCAAATAAATGGTTACTCTACTTTATTTTATTATATTTTATTATGGAATGATTATTATTCTATTCCATTCTTTTTCCTCCTTTTTTTGATCATAACCAAATAAAAACTTCTCGAATTACCAGAATCCATAGTAAAAAAAACAAAGTTCTTGGGTATTCAAATAGTAATAGTTTCGTTCATCAGTATACTACTAAATTAAAATTGGAATGAAATCTAATCTTATTCAATTCAAATATTGAATATCTCTCCTTGTCCAAAAGGGCACAATTTGAGTGGAAGGTCCACATTTTTTTTTTTTAGAATCAGTCTATTTTTATATTTTTATGATATTTCGTACTACTGTATGATTCCTTTTTTTGTGGGATTTTCTTATTTTCCAAAAGGGAAAATGAGAAGAATTATAGAATGGATTGCTAATTATGCCTAGATCTCGGATAAATGGAAATTTTATTGATAAGACCTCTTCAATTGTAGCTAATATCTTATTACGAATAATTCCGACAACTTCAGGAGAAAAAAGGGCATTTACCTATTACAGAGATGGTGCGATTTGATTCTTGTTTTTTTTTTTAGCCCTTAGTCTGATAGAAATAGACGCGATTCGGGATAGAAAGAAACAAATTTTTGAAAGAAACCCACGCTTAGTGAAGGTGAAGTTTAGAGATAGAACAATTCCTTCTGTCGTGTATCCTCGATTGATGCAGCCTCAGATGCTTTAATTATCGATTTTAGTATTGAGCGAAAGGTTACGCCTATACTATAGGTTCTAGTTTGCGGGTTAATCCTACTCCACTAGTACAAATAGGCAGCATAGGGGAAGAAGCGCTACTCCTAGGAATCAACAACACGAAAACTTTGTTATAAATTCCCCCTTCCCTTTCCTTATCGATATCGGGACTAACAAGAATGGTTGGGACAACAAACATCCATCTCGTTCGTACTTTGGATACCCGTATAACCATCAAAGATCGTTGAAGTGACTAATTCCTAGAAATAGGAAGCGTTGAGGACAAAGAAATCGTTGGAGTTACCATTTCCATCTAGCACTAATATGATTGGTGTTAAGAAAAAACAAACCCTTTCGGGAAGGCTGGCTAGAAATTTCTTGTAAAAATACTAGTCCCTGTCAGTTCATAATGAGAATAGTGAAATTTTGATTACATAGATTATTTCCCACAGTACTTTATGCACAGTAGGGAGGAGCCGTATGAGATGAAAATCTCACATACGGTTCTGGAACGGAGATTCTTTGAATAGAGTGAACGACCGTAACGGATGTCAGCTCAATCCGAAGGAAATTATGCGGAAGCTTTACAGAATTATTATGAAGCTACGCGACTAGAAATTGATCCTTATGATCGAAGTTATATACTCTATAACATAGGCCTTATACACACAAGCAATGGAGAGCATACGAAGGCTTTGGAATATTATTTTCGGGCACTAGAACGAAACCCATTCTTACCACAAGCTTTTAATAATATGGCCGTGATCTGTCATTACGTGCGACTATCTCCACTATAGAACGAGGAAAAAACAGATAAAATCGGCTAGTAAATACTAGAAAAAAAAAATAGGCTTTCTACATATGCATCGTCCAAAGTAACGATTTTTATCAGCTGTAGCAAGGAAAGAGACTTCACGAGAACCAAAGAAGAAATAAGTACGCCTATATACTCTATGGATAAAGGATCTAATTGATATAGAAAGCGCCGTAAAGATCAATTAGCAAGCTATTGGGTCGATACAGTTAAGAACTGCTTACTTATGTCATGATATGAGATAAAAGTTCGGAATCAACTTATGTAATAGAGTCAATCCACTAAGATATTGAGCAGCGGTGTAGTATCAAATCCCAAAGATAGTAAGTTCTTTTTTCTTATGGAGGAAAGTCTTTTTCAACGATTCTATATGAATTTCATATATGAAATGAAATCGAGATAGTTACCTTTCAGAAAATTTTAACAAACAATATAGGGGATATCTATTCTTCATTCTTCTGAAGGTGTGGGAGAAAAGATAAAACTGATTATTGATTAAATTAAAATTAGAGTTTGAAACTTATGTAATTAACTTCTTCTGGTTCTGGTTAACCCAAGAAAAATAGGATAGATTTATTAGAAATCTAATTCAGTTACCATAGGGTAAATTAATAAGATGGGACACAAAAAGAATCGATTGATGAGCCGTATGAGGTAGGAAACTCTCAAGTACGGTTCTAAGGGAAGGAATTGACCCGCCTATTCCGACCGGGGAGAACAGGCCATTCTACAGGGTGATTCTGAAATTGCGGAGGCTTGGTCCGATCAAGCTGCTGAGTATTGGAAACAAGCTATAGCGCTTACTCCAGGTAATTATATTGAAGCACATAATTGGTTGAAGATCACGAGGCGTTTCGAATTTGAAT